TAGCTCGTAATGCGGCGTCTCTTCCGAGACCGGGGCCTTTTATCACGACTTCTGCTCGTTGCATGCCTTGATCTACTACTGTACTAATGTACTAATAGCATTTGCTGCTGCAGTTTGAGCTGTTCCTCTTCTCGTCCCCTTGAATCCACAAGTACCGGCCGAGGACCAGGCGACTTCGTACATCTGTAACTGTGACAATGGTATTTATTATTAAAACTTGCTTGAACATGAATAACTCCCTTTGGTATTTTACGTGCACTTTTACGTGCACCAATACGTAGATTTCTACATAAACCAGTTCTCGGTATAGCTTTTGCCATATTGTATCATCTCATAAATATGAGTCAGAAATATATGGATATATCCATTTTATGTCAAAACAGATTCTTTATTTGTACACTGAGCCTTTTAGTCAATCTGATATCCCTTTATCCTTGTCTTTGTTTATGTCTCGGGTTGGAACAAATTACTCTAATGCGCCCCCGTCTACGGATTAGTCGACATTTTTCACAAATTTTACGAACAGAAGCTCTTATTTTCATATCTGTCATCCCTTATTTTAATTCTGAATCTATTTCTTGGTAGAAAATAAGTTTCTTGGAATTTTTAATCTCTAATCATATTGAATAAAAAGCATCTAATCTTTCGAATCCTTGTTTCGGAGTCGATAAATTATACGTCCTTTGGTTGAATCATAACGACTTACTTCAATTTTTACTTTATCTCCGGGTAGTATCCGTATAAAACTGCGCCGGATCTTTCCCGAAACATAACCTAGAACCAGGTCCTCATTATCTAACCGAACCCGGAACATGCCATTGGGAAGTGATTCAGTAATTAAACCTTCATGAATCCATTTTTGTTCTTTCATTCCAGGTAAAGCCCCCTTGAGGTATCAACTAATGGAGGAGAAACGATATTAAACACTTTCTTTTTTTTTTCAAATAGGAAGAGGTTTCAGATTTCATTTGGATATTAAATGGATTACCATATATAACGGATTACCATATATAACATAAAATTTCTCCGCCGATTCCTTCTAGTCGAGCCTCCCGATCTGTCATTATACCCCGAGAAGTGGAAATAATTACAATCCCTATTCCACCTAAAATTCTAGGAATTCGTTGAGAGTTAGAATAGATTCGTAGGCCGGGTCGGCTGATCCGCTTTAAATTTAACAAATTTCTATAAGGCCTTTTCCTATTCCTGCTATGTCGCAAAGTTAAAACCAAAAAATTTTGGTTTTTTTCTCGATGTTTTCTGACGTTTTCGATAAAACCTTCTCGGAAAAGTATTTTAACAATATTTTCGGTAATATTAGTAGATACTATGCGAACAACTCTTTTTCTATCCATATCAGCATTTCGTATAGAGGTTATTATCTCAGCAATAGTGTCTTTACCCATGATGAACTAAAACTTGTGGCGTACAAAAATTGGATATAATTAACATGTTTTTCTTTTTTTATTGGTTTATGAATATAAATATTTCAAGATATATGCGCGAAACACAAGCTACGAATTAATCTAGTTCTTAATCTGTTCTCCTTTCCCTTCAAATCCAAATACCCCAAAAATTCAGATCTCTTTTTTTATAATACTTCGGGAGCTAATGAAACTATTTTAGTAAAATTTAATTGCCTCAATTCGCGGGGGATTGCTCCAAAAATTCTAGTTCCTTTTGGATTTCCTTCTTGATCAATCACAACTGCAGCATTGTCATCATATCGTATTATCATGCCGCTGTCACGTTTAAGTTCTTTACAGGTACGAACAATTACAGCTCTGACTACTTCTGATTTTTTTAGGGGCATATTTGGTACTGCTTCTTTGATCACAGCAACAATAACGTCACCGATATGAGCATATCGGCGATTACTAGCTCCTATGATTCGAATACACATCAATTTCCGAGCGCCGCTGTTATCCGCTACATTTAAATGGGTTTGAGGTTGAATCATATAAATTTTTGAATCTATTCTTCCAATGCAAAGAATGAAGAAAATAAAAGAAATATTGCTTGTCTAAGTTTAAAAAAGAAATAGGTGATTTTGTTTGTTCCCCAAGACTCATTTCTGTACGTTCTACATTTTTATCCCAAAATAATTATCCCGAAATAATAAATTGAGTTCGTATAGGCATTTTGGATGCTGCTATTAAAATAGCCCTTTTGGCTATATTTTCGGTTACTCCACCCATTTCATATAGTATTCGCCCCGGTTTAACAACAGCTACCCAATATTCAGGGGATCCTTTCCCTGAACCCATACGTGTTTCAGCAGGTCTTACTGTAACTGGTTTGTCTGGAAAGAGACGGACCCATATTTTTCCACCACGGCGTGCATTTCGTGTCATTGCCCGGCGACCTGCTTCAATTTGTCTCGATGTGATCCAAGCGGGTTCAAGTGCCTGAAGAGCATATTTACCAAAACAAATATGATTACCTCGATAAGAAATTCCCTTCATTCTTCCTCTGTGCTGTTTGCGGAATCTAGTTCTTT